TAAGCTTTGATTTTCAGCCAGCCCAGTACCAACTCTTCGATATATTTCTTGCTGGAAGTATCCTTGATCCCATTGATAACGAGTGGGACCAAATAATTCAATGGGGGTAGTTGCTGAACCATACCACATAGTTCCAGCAACAACAAAAGCTGCAAAAAAGACAGCAGCGATACTACTGGAAAGCACGGTTTCAATATTTCCCATACGTAATCCTTTGTATAGACGTTGGGGCGGGCGGACACTAAGATGGAATAGGCCCGCCAATATGCCCAATGTCCCTGCTGCAATATGATGAGAGGCTATTCCTCCCGGAACAAAAGGATCAAAACCTTCCACACCCCACGCTGGATTTACAGATTGTACTTTTCCGGTTAGCCCATAAGGATCAGACACCCATATTCCAGGACCATACAATCCTGTTACATGAAAAGCACCAAACCCAAAACAAGCCACTCCTGAGAGAAATAAATGAATTCCAAAGATCTTGGGCAAATCTAAAGAAGGTTTTCCTGTACGTTCATCACAAAAGATTTCTAGATCCCAATACACCCAATGCCAGATAGCTGCCAAGAAGCACAAGCCAGAAAACACAATATGCGCCCCAGCCACACCTTCATAACTCCAAATACCCGGATTCGTTATAGTTCCTCCTGTAATACTCCAACCACCCCATGAATTGGTTATTCCTAAACGAGTCATGAAGGGTATAACGAACATACCTTGTCTCCACATTGGATCGAGAACGGGGTCAGAAGGATCAAAAACTGCTAATTCATATAGAGCCATCGAGCCGGCCCAACCAGCAACCAAAGCTGTATGCATTATATGGACAGCCAGCAAACGACCGGGATCATTCAATACGACGGTATGAACACGATACCAAGGCAAACCCATGGAATACCCCCTTATCAACGAAAGATAGACACTATGTAACTTTATTGCACTGGAAAAAACTATGTTATGGACCTCCCTTTTTCAGTGGATTATCTCGGAGAAAGGATTCCATTTTTTTTTTAGTATTTTAGTCAGAATGTCACAATTCTGTTTGTAGGAACAAAGAGAAGCAGATCTATTCTATACCAGATAAGTACCAATACGCAATGGGAGGTTGACTCCATTTTAGATGAGCGAATGCATACGGATTTGTTCATCATTCAAAGAGCCTATTCGTAAGAATTTTACTTTATTCATTTTGTCTTCTTTTTTTTTTATGTTATGAACTTATCGAATCTGCGCAAATAACAAATAAAATAAAACAAAAAAATAAAGAAAATAGAAAAAATAATAAAATAAAAGTCAATATTCCAATATAATATTATTAAGACAATAAATTCATATAATATTATTAAGACAATAAATTCATTGTTAAGCTTTCACATCAAAGTGAAATAGAGTACTTCATTTTTTTTTATTTCATTTAATGCCTATTGGTGTTCCAAAAGTCCCTTTTCGAAATCCCGGAGAGGATAGTTCAAATTGGATTGACGTATAGTGCGACTTGTCAGAGACATTGGGTCATTATGGGATTTCCCCGTTCTCTACCCCGATCGAGATATCCTCTGTTTCACCAAAGAAGGATTGATTAAATCATCCAAAAATTAGAGCGTGAAGTGGCAATAAAGTGCAATTAGATCTATGCTTTGGAGGTATTCAGATTAATATTATCAATTAGAATAATTTATGGTTAGCTTGTTTGGACCAATAAAATGAAGTATCCAGGCTCCGCTTAGAAAAACCCAATTAGTACTATATCCATGATTACTATTTGTATCATATTCTATTTATAAATTTTATAAATTAGAAATAGGAGTAATTTAAAACTACTAATCATAATCAATCGAATAATTTGATAAATACGTCAAATATTTTGTGGAAGGCGTGAAATGAATTGAAAAAAAAAAAGGAAGTTGTAGCAAAAAGACACGGTATTGGGGGCATTTGCCCTATATGTGCAAATCCAAATCGGGCAGATCTTTACTCGGAGTAGAGCACAAACCTAAAAGAATTAAAGAAGCCCACTCAGGAACAAGAGAATGTTATCGTGATTTGAATTGGATCCCGATGAAAGAATACATCAATGAGAAGTTAGTTTGATAAGTTTAATGAATTTTTTTTTATTTATAGGGAAACGGGTAAAAAAACCATCTTTCTTGAAAAATGGAGGAAAAACCCCTTCGTTTTCTTGAAAAATGGAGGAAAAACCCCTTCGTTATTCGTTAAATGGGATCTACATATTGATTCTTTTTTTCGCGATTTTTGATGAACCGTATGCATCAAAAGGTGCATGTACGGTTCCTAAGGGATAGAATTTGATCCTAATCAACCGACTTTATCGAGAAAGATTACTTTTTTTAGGTCAAGATATTGATAGTGAGATCTCGAATCAACTTATCGGTCTTATGGTATATCTCAGTACAGAAAGTGAGATCAAAGATTTGTATTTGTTTATCAACTCTCCTGGCGGATGGGTAATACCCGGAATAGCTATTTATGATACTATGCAATTTGTGCGACCAGATGTACAAACAGTATGCATGGGATTAGCCGCTTCAATGGGATCTTTTATCCTGGTCGGAGGAAAAATTACCAAACGTCTAGCATTCCCTCACGCTTGGCGCCAATGAGTTTTTATTTTATTTGAAAGAAAAAAGAAAACTATGCCTTCGCCATATGAAATATGAATATTAAGTAATAATAGCATGGCATTTCGAATTCAATATAAGAAATTTTTTTATTTCGTTTTAACATTAGATTATGTATTGAAAGAGTAGTATGAGATATTAAGGGTAGTTCCGATTTTATCGGGAGCCTATTTCAGTGTCGCAAACTTTTTTTTTTTTGTTTTCACACCAGAAGGTTCTTAATGCTATTTATATTATTATGAATTATGAAAGAGGACAAAAAAAAAAAAAAGATTATATTCTTTTTTCTTTTTTTTTTTATTTGAAAAAGAAAAAAAAAGAAACTTTGGGATTGCTAAATCACCGATGAAATAAAGCAACGGAGCCACCATAGTATTTTGTTTTTCTTAATTCCTCCCAAGGAAAGGGTGGTCATTGTATCATTTACCGACCTAGGCTTTGTAGACTCTCTATTTTTCTTCGGTAAAAGTGAATTCTCTTGTAGAGCCGTATGCAATGCGCAAGCAATGCCTGTACGGTTGTTCAATTCTATCTTTTTTTTTTATTCTTTATCTCTTCTCGTGACCTTCTTATGCGAGATAAAGTAACCCTTTATTATCTTATATCATCAGGGTAATGATCCATCAACCTTTTGCTGCTTTTTATGAAGCACAAATAGGAGAATTTGTCCTGGAAGCGGAAGAACTACTGAAACTGCGCGAAATCCTCACAAGGGTTTATGCACAAAGAACAGGCAAACCCTTATGGGTTGTATCTGAAGACATGGAAAGGGATGTTTTTATGTCAGCAGCAGAAGCCCAAGTTCATGGAATTGTTGATCTTGTAGCAGTTGCATAAAAAATAGCAGGAATTTCACACAAATCGCGATTTGAGATTTTAGTTTCTTACCGAGGTTTCATATTCTATTAATTTGAATTTTATTAATTTTAATAAAATATTAAAATAGAATATGAATATAGAAAGAATTCATAATCATCCGGTTAGGATCGATCTAAACCAGCCCATTATGCATACGATTCAACATGCCAACTATTAAACAACTTATTAGAAACACAAGACAGCCAATCAGAAATGTCACCAAATCCCCCGCTCTCGGGGGATGCCCTCAGCGCCGAGGGACATGTACTAGGGTGTATGTGCGACTCGTTCAGATTTCAGATTGTGGGTTGGGACAAAAGAAAGAATTTTTCCACTATCCGTGATCAGTACCGATGAATAGGATAGAATGGAAGACTCCCCTTCACTATCTAAAATGAAAAAAAAAAAAAGATCTAGAATATGCTTCTATTGTGTATCAAATTTATGGTTTCTATTGGTGCAAATTCAATTACCTCAATTTTCAATTGAAAATGCGAAAGAATTCCCCATTGGTAGCAAATGATTATCTGTTAAGCAGGGCAAATCTTATTTAAATTAAAAAGCCGAAAATGGATGCCTCTACTCTTGCAAGAACGGACTAACAAGGTCAGCTAATCAGCTAATCCACATAATTAAATACCGTTACTGTAAAAACGGATCTCGTTGTGAAAGACCTACTACTGGAGAATTCATGGGTAGAGCCAAAAAGTGTAAACTGTACAAGTTAACAATAGCATTGATTCGATCAAGTAAGGGGCTCCGGTGTATAGAGAGGACCTCGCCGTTTAAGAAATAACCATAGAAACGATGGAACCCACTATTTATTTATCCATTTCTATTTACTACTTAATTACTACTTATTTTTATTTACTATATTTTTGTTATTTTTGTTTGATACCTAGTACCAATAAGATTTCTTATTTCAAGGCGAAATGCTTATAAAAAAAAAGAAAAAATAGTGGTTGGGAAGGTTAGAGTAGCAAAAGCCGTTGGAATTATTATTTTATACATTGGAAGAATCCGTTTTGTTATTCTAGAAAAGGGAAAAAGAATAACTGAAAGAAAGGAAATCAATTAGTTATTTATCAAAGTTTCGTTTATTCAATGACCAGAATTAGACGAGGATATATAGCTCGGAGGCGTAGAACAAAAATTCGTTTATTCACATCAAGCTTTCGTGGGGCTCATTCAAGACTTACTCGAACTATTATTCAACAAAGAATAAAAGCTTTGTTTTCGGCCTATCGGGATAGAGATAGGCACAAAAGAAATTTTCGGTGTTTATGGGTCACTCGTATAAATGCAGCAATTCGCGAGAATGCAGTATCCTATAGTTATAGTACATTAATAAACAATCTGTACAAGAGACAGTTGCTTCTTAATCGTAAAATACTTGCACAACTAGCTATATTAAATAGGAATTGCCTTTATCTGATTTCCAATGACATGATAAAATAAGGAGATTGGAAGGAATCCTTCGGAATGTTTGACTTTGACATGGAATTACTTGGAAAATGAATTCCGGGAAGGTAGAATAGAAATAAGTATGATAAAATATGATCATAATATGATCAAGTAGTCAAACTGAACAAAAACATTCAATAAAAAAATATTTATTTTTTTATTTACTTTACCCAATTCGTTTTTTTTTACGACACGACAATCAAATCTGTATTCCTGGATTTTTCTCGAACAAAACATCAACCGACGTTTGAGTTCGGATTGAAATTTTGATTCAATTAAAGAGTAAGCCTATTTTTTTCTGGTTCTAAGACCCGTAGTTCGAGCGACCAACTCGTTTTTTTCAAATTGTCTTTCATTATTAAGAAAGGGTAATGAAGATAAAATACGAGCTTGTTTTATAGCAATGGTAATTAATCGTTGTTGTTTTAAAGTCAATCTATTCACCCGTCTAGATAATATTTTTCCTTGTTCACTAATAAATCGACTAATTAAACTCATGTTTCTATAATCAATTCGATCCCCCGATCCAATCGGGGGCAGACGCCTACGAAGAGATCGCTTGGGCTTAAGAAAAAGTCGCTTGGATTTATCCATGGCTTGTTTATTTTATTCCTTTTTTCGAGAATCCTATTTCCTTTGATCGGATCAAAAATGCTAATGATTTCGAATTAAGAAATAGGATTTTGCTTATTTCTATTTAAATATATATATTAACATATGATATGCTAATATATGATATGTCAATATGTCATTTTTCATCTTCCATCTTAAAGTCACACGCAGTTGATCAACATATGATATGCTAAAATAATATATAATATGTAATATGTCATTTTTCATCTTCCTTGTAAAAGTCACACGCAGTTGATCGATTCCATCTATTTCTTTATCTCCCCGTGAATTGTATGTTTGTAACAATAGGGACAGAATTTTCTCAACTCCAATCGACTAGGCCTATTGTGTCGATTCTTTTGAGTAATATATCTAGAAATGCCTATTGATTTCTTATTAACACTCTTTCGAACACAACTGGTACATTCTAAAATAACCCTTATTCGGACGTCTTTACCATTGGCCATGAACCTCCTTTTGGTTTTTATTCACTCAACTCTTCTATTTTCCTATCCGAAACGAAGAAGAAAAGAAGGAAAAAATACAAGTTACTAACTCGAAATCAAATTATGAAAGATTTTGTTGCAGCCAATATAGTAATAGTAAAAATAAGTAATACAATGATTAAAAATTATATTTACATTTAGAAGTATATTTAGATTAGAAGTTTAGATTAGAATAGAAGTACAGTCTTTCTATTTTATTTCAACTTCTTGTATGATACTGTTGCCCTAACCGCATTTCCACTTCTGTTCTCTTAATTTAATTAAAGATTTAATTAAAGTAAATTTAACCGCATTTCCACTTCTGTTCTCTTAATTTAATTAAAGATTTAATTAAAGTAAATTTACTTGAAGTTTGAACCCAGTTCCGTGTTTGGCTGAGGTTGAATCCACTTTTATTCTTTCTCTTTTCTAACTTATTCGAATTAGAAAAAAGGGGGTAGTAGTCAGAGATATTTAATTGTGTCTCTAAGTTTCTTCACCCCCCCGTGTTAATAACTAGAATGAAAAAAAAGGGAATGTCAAAGCATCCGGGAAAAAACGATTGATCTCTATCAATAGACCTGCTAAAGACCCGAACCATAGAGTACTTATTACTGGCGCTACGGATAGATATGTTTTTAGATCTCGCATAAAAAATCCTCCTTCTGTATTCTTTATTGTAATACATAACGGCAATACATATATGATCAGATGTATATATGTAGTTAAATTAAAGGACACTCGCATTTGTTTTGTACGCGGAATTCTTAATTCAAATTGAGAAATGTACAATAATTTGATAGATAAGATTTTCCTCTTCTTTTCTTAAAAGAACAAAATACGTCTCTTTCCGTCTGGGCATTCACGAAATTTACGGCGGGGTTTTCATATTTTTTTTTTTTTTCCATATGTATATAAGTTTATTATTATATGTATTATATGTTATATGATATGAGACAAAAAAAAAGAAGAAATGGCAAGATAAGTTATGTATCTCAATGGAGAAAATGAAATGAAATAAGTATGTGGAAAACAAGACAGGGATTCTCTACAATGACATTGTAGACCAATTGAAAGGGATGTAGCGCAGCTTGGTAGCGCGTTTGTTTTGGGTACAAAATGTCACGGGTTCAAATCCTGTCATCCCTACTTATTACTTCGCCTCTGAGCAATACAATAACAAGGGATCAATTGAGATCAATTAAAATTGGGCATACCTAATCATAAATTAATATGATATTCTTTAATATCATATTATTATTTATTATATTTATATATAATATAGTTTATATATGAGATAGTATAGGCATTCAAGATGTAGTGGAGTAAAAAAAAAAGAATCTTTTTACTTACAGCTTTCTTTTTTGTAATAAAAAAGCGCTCTTAGTTCAGTTCGGTAGAACATGGGTCTCCAAAACCCAATGTCGTAGGTTCAAATC